TCTAATCTACTTGAATATTGAATACCAGAAAACTATAATGAATGTTGTATTTCTTAACTTAAAGCGCGGATATATTCCGTCTTCTCTCTTCTTTTATTGCCCTCCTGTCCTGTCGTCAATTGACAGTATGACTTAGGGCGTAATATAATTTAAGTGGTCAAACCATATTTTGGTAAAGCACCTTGAATCCACTGGAGAGTAAAGGATCTTGGATCCAACGCAGAACCCTTTGTGAATGAGAGAGATAAAGACGAGAAAGACCAATGAAATCAAGTTTCAAGGTTGTAATTGAATGGTAAAGTTTGGTTACCATTAACCTCCAGAATAGTTAACGAGTTTTTCGGTTTGATTCATCTCCTAAAGGTGGCTCTCGGCCTGAGTTATATTAAGTTAAGGTGGCCTTAGGCATTAATTACCTATGGCTATGGTATTTTTCTTATTACCTAATTGTATTTCTAGTGCTTTTTGATTTCCTAAAGGTGGCCGGGACCTATTATTTCTAGTTGATTTATGAATAAAGGTGGCCATAGGCCCCTATGGTCCAGTGGTTACGACCTCTCTCTTTCACGGAGAAAACGAGGGTTCAAGTCCCTCTAGGGGTGTACCAAGACTCAAGACTGTAGGAGTGGGATTTTCTATCAAGTGATCCATATTTGTCAAGTCCTTCTAATAGTCTACTCATTGGGACTTTGTATTTTAGATCAAGTGATATGTATTTGTCAAATCTGCCTGGGAGACGAAAGGAAGTTGATTATGGAACGTCTAAAATGAATTAGGCGTTGGGTCGATGCCCGAGTGGTTAATGGGGACGGACTGTAAATTCGTTGACAATATGTCTACGCTGGTTCAAATCCAGCTCGGCCCAACAATTTGTCAATCTACTATCAGATGGTAGAACACTCTTGTTCTTAAGAAATACCTGATACGAGAGAATAAAAAAGAATCCAAAATTTCTGCTAGATCTATTCTTATTTCCCTGGGATTGTAGTTCAATAGGCAAGAGCACCGCCCTGTCAAGGCGGACGTTGCGGGTTCGAGCCCCGTCAGTCCCGACGGATCCAATAAGTACATTAATTCGCCTTTCCATTTTCTGTGAAAGAAGGGACAGAGAGTATAATTGAATTCCGAAGGGGGTTCCCTTCTTTTTTTTCAGGATTCTGTCGAAGAAAGAACAAACCCTAAACTAAAATGAAAATAACTAAAATAGTTAAATAGAATATTCCATCTTTTCTCCCGCCACTCATTTTTCTCATACTTCTTTGTCTTCCAAATAAATTGATATCATTAAAATTTAGAACCTAATTCCTCTCTTTTTCCACTTCGCTTGTATTGTTTGTTGGGGTTTTGTAGTTCGGACGGGTGGTTAGATTTCGTTTCGTTTGATGGTTCTATAAGGAAGACCTGAGGTAGCTTATAGAAAAGAAAGAACAGAAAAGAAGGATAAATAAAGTAAAGGAATTTTTGATTGGTCGGGGAATCCAATCTTGGATTCGGTATGGATAAAAGATGTTCGTATGTTATACTATTCAATTCTCGACGACGAATGAATTGAATAGCTCAGATAGTGTTATTCATGATATTGATCTGATTCAAGATCATCGATAGGTAATGCATTCATTGAATTGACAGGTGAAAGATTTATCATCTCTATGGGATTAAATCCCGAGTTATTGTGAAAAAAAAACGATGGGATTATGGAAGTAAATATTCTTGCATTTATTGCTACTGCACTGTTCATTTTAGTTCCTACTGCTTTTCTACTTATAATTTATGTAAAAACAGTCAGTCAAAACGATTAATTACTTTAAATAAAACTTGACTTCTGAATTCTTATCAATAGTTGAAGAAATCAAATGAAAAGTATTCTATTTTTGCGTCTTAAATGAACTCAACGGGCTATAATTGGCGGTATTCTATGAGATCCGAGAGTATGGTAAGTAAGAAATCAATTTCTTACTTACCATACTCTCTATTATTGTTATAGTAGTGTATAAAATTGTTTCTAATAAAGTTGGTATACTATATTAGCTTCTATCTTCAATATATGTAGTTATTAATCCATATATGGAATTGACGTAGGACCCAATTCTATTTCTTTGATACATCTATTTATTCCGATGAATCTGAAAAAATTGTTTTACTGTTATAGAATACATTTCTCCACTAGAATCCAATGGAATTTGGAAATGAAGATTTTTTTATTTGAAAATGATTTCAATTCAAATAAAAAATGCGTTGCAGAACGATCTATAAAACAATTGATACCGTTTCATTCCTCAACTAAATTAGGAGTGCTTCTAAAGTCCACTTCTTCCCCATACTACGAGTGAAAGGGAAAATGTAAAGACTACCATTAAAGCAGCCCAAGCGAGACTTACTATATCCATGTGAATTATGTCCCTTATCTCTATGATAGAATTATTCCATTATTGCTCACTAATAATAGTAGAATGAATGGTCCAGAGTCAAAAAGGGATTCTGGCCGAACACTATTGATGAACCAATCAAATAAATCCATTTCAAAAATTATTTCTAATCGGGAAAGACTAAACACAAGTAAAATAAACAATCACACTACAAAGGAATGTTACTAATGGAACATTTAATAATAAAATAAGAGGGTCCTTTCCTTTTTTATTGCCCTTCAAAGTAAAAGTTGAGAGATAGTATATTATACTCTTGACGAGGGGTTAAAAAAAATGATTATTCTTTTTTTTTTTTCACTTTTTATTTTCTATAAAAAAGGAAATTATCGATCTCAATCTAATAGTGATTGAATGCCTGAACACTCAGAGATTCTCGCGAGTCTATATATGTAGATTACAGTATAGAAAGAACTTCCCCCAACCAGGAGTTAAATTATCTGCCGGCTATCCAATCAAGACCTAATCAGTAGACATTACATTAGTAGTAGAAAGGAATCGGGAAGTCTTGCTTCGACCATTATAATATTTCTTTGAATTTTGGATTCAAAGATTTCTTTACAAAATCCCCCAACGGATGTTTAGAATCAACCAAGTATTAACAGTCCCTTATTCTGTTCTGCTGGGTAAAATTGGGTTGAGTTATATCAGCAGAACAGAATAAGAGATTTCGACTCGTTTGTTGATGAGGCGGCACCCGGATTTGAACTGGGGAAAAAGGATTTGCAGTCCCCCGCCTTACCACTCGGCCATGCCGCCAAAACGATACACAATAGGATAAAAATTCCCCTTGTTGGATTACTAAATTTTAGTTTATTGTACTTGCATCCCTTTTTTAATCCTTTTTCTAAATTTAGAAAAATTTGAAAAGAAATCCTTTTTCCCCTTTTGATTGTATTTGATCTACCCCTTCGATTGATTATATAGTATCTCAAAACACACAATGCCAAAAAGCTTCCCCTCACTTTTATATTGAAAAATATAATTGAGATTTTCACTCAAAAAAACCAAAATTTATGACAAATGGGAACCGTTAACTATTCGTCGACTGAGAATTCGTGAATGATTCTTGGATTTGAATCTAAAATTTGGTTTGCCTAATGACATAAGAAAATACAAATCGATACATACTTAATTGATTCTTTTGAATCAAAAATCCTTCTCAATTTCCATTATAACAAAAATGATAAGTATATGTAAACCCCAGAACGGAAATTGTTACACAGACAATAAATTGGCTATTTAGAGTATGTTGCCTAGAAATCAAAAAGAAAGGGAATCTTTTGGAACAAAAAAAGGCCCGGCTGGGTATTGACCGGGCCAGGCAAAAGGGCACTTCGAACAAAATAAAAGCAAGAAGGTCTTCTTTATTTATCTTTCTATTTGGATCTTTCGAGCATCTAAATGAAATTGCTAATTATATAATAATGATAAAGAATGTGAAAGAAATACTTTCTTTAATCCTTACTTGATGTGTAATGTAACATAGTAATTATCTTTTTCAATTGGGAGAGATGGCTGAGTGGACGAAAGCGGCGGATTGCTAATCCGTTGTACGAGTTATTCGTACCGAGGGTTCGAATCCCTCTCTTTCCGTTTCCGTTGATGACTTTCTATTTTTTTATTTCAAATTTAGCAAACCCCTGTTTATTTTTTCCTAGTTAAATGTGTGGAATAGCTAAAAGAAAATAGTAATAAAATTTTAAAATCAAGCAAGAAAAACGAAATTTTTATTTTATTCTTCACGTCCAGGATTACGTCCTGGATCATTGGATAGGAATCCAAAGATGAAGAGAGAAACAAAGAATATTACTACTGTGTAAACGAAAAGTTTGAGAGTAAGCATTACACAACCTCCAAGATCATTTTTTGAAAAAGAAAAACGAGAAAAGAAAAGATAATAGATCCTCCATTTTTATATCACATATCCTATTTTGACACCAAGAAATGAATTATAGAAATAGAAAAGAATGTTCAGAAATTCAAATAAAGTTGAAATTTTTAATAAGAGTCTTTGATTACCACAAATCACTTTCATACCCACAATTAGATATTGTAAGCACCCCTAAGATAATAAGGTATTTCGCTGGAAAAAGGATTAAAATCGGGAAATGGGGCGAGCCGGATTTCTCGCGGCTATCCGAGAATTTCAATGTTTGAATTGAATATTCATACTGTCAGACTTATTTGATCTTATCAATTGTTATCATTTTTCTCGAATAAATCATGAATTTTCTAGGATACTATTAAAGATCTTATCGAAAACTTACAGCAGCTTGCCAAACAAAGGCTAAAAGAAAAAAGAACAGGGGTATGACTGGCATAACATCTACGATTGGATTCAAAAAAGCATAGGCTTCGGGCAATTTGGCGAAGAAAAGACTACTCGGATAAAGGGCAGAATTAAGACAGATCAAACTAAAGATATTAAGCATAACAGACATTTTTTTTTTCGTCGAGATAATTGCATTTTGATTGAGTTATTGATATAAGGAAAAATGAAGAAAGTAAGGTAGACAAAAAAATCCTTCTTTTTCCACTCAATCAAAAATCCTCCAATTCTCAAAGGAGAATAAAAGAAATCATACTTTCATACAATATCTTAATTGAATTATATGTAATGATCAATAAATTCAGTTGAATTCTAGATATACACATGTCAAAATCCTAGCAACGAATCTATAATCAATTCTATAAAGAAGAAAGATTTCCTATAGATAGTTGGACTGGAATTGACGAACACTTAATACCAATATTATTCTTTATTAGTATTAGTGTCCAATATAAATAGAAATGGGGCGTAGCCAAGCGGTAAGGCAACGGGTTTTGGTCCCGCTATTCGGAGGTTCGAATCCTTCCGTCCCAGAGCATATCCCTTGTATCCGAATACTTCTTTTTTGTTCAACAAGGTTCTGTTTCAAGGTCTAATATTGGATAGAATATTATTCCTCTTTATTTTTTGATTTTGAATCATTATTTTCGGAATCATATCTGAATTTTTCACAAACTGAACTAAATCGAGTTCAAATGACATGCAAAAGTAACTAAACCCTTTTGTGATCCAGATAAAGATAAGATGGGACATAGATCTGTATAAAGATTACTTAACCTCAGGTTAAAAAAATATGAAAATACATATAAAAGAGGAAGTGCTTAGCCTATAGGTATGTATTATTATCCTATTTCAGTGACAAAAAGTCTTTCTATTTTTGTGAAAAATAATTTGCATCCCTAAAATATTCAAATTGAAATATTTAACAATGATATTTCTTTTTCTTGTTCGATCTATTTAGATTATTTGCTTTACATCATTGACAATTCCATTCGAAAAGAAACAGAAAATGATGTTTCTTATGATAGTCTTTACTGTAAAACTTGACTCAAATAATGATGTAGAAGTAAGACTCAAATAATGATGTAGAAGTAAGAAACTTTTTCAAGTATAAATATTTGTAATGATTCTTGATGGATTGAATCTTTGGGAAGTTTTGGGAAGTTGGAATGGGTCAGTCTATCTTATTGAGTCACTTGAAGAGGCAGAGTCAAATAGAATTTATTTATCCGTGTGATTTCTGTTAGTTATGTTATTTCTATATTTAGAATTTTGGATATTTCTGTTAGACATTTTTTTGAGATAGAGATTTATATAAAAAGTTCCATTCATACAAAAAAGCCGGGGTCTTGCTAATATTTCTTAAGAAAAATCTTTATTATCTATGTAGATAAGAAAAAATATAAATGACTATGTCTCTGTACCGACTGAACCAATGATTATTCATGATTCCATAATTGAATCAATTCCATACTGGTTCCAAATTAGAGGAATGTTATGGTAAAACTTCGTTTAAAACGATGTGGTAGAAAGCAACGTGCGACTTGAAGGACACGATCCGGTGTGGATTCTTATTCTTACATCCACCATTTTATATAGGAATGAAGGTGCTCTTTTCTCTCCTTCGTTTTTCTATTCTACTAGAACCCTTCTTTTTTTATTGGGTTGTAATGTAAATAGTTCGTGATGGAGCTCGAGTAGAAAGTATTTATTAATTTCTCAGGGGCAACGATCTAGGGTTAATGCCAATCAATAAATTGGAACAACTTCGTAAGTATATCTTCGATATAGAAATCGAAAGGACCCGATTCGAGCAAAATTACAATTCAAAGAAATTTGTTGGAACGGCTAAAACTTTTTCGATCCACAGTGTATCGCGCACGAATCAACCATCGGTATGATTCTTTGATAGAAAGAAATCACAAAAGGGGTATGTTGCTACCATTTTGAAAGGATTAAGAAGCACCGAAGTAATGTCTAAACCCAATGATTTAAAACCAAGATAAAGGATCCCAGAACAAGGAAACACCACTTCAATTGTCTCACGGATCCAAATAAAGAATCCAAATATATTTTAAACGAGACGAAAAAAAGGGGGGTTAAAGACCACTCAAAAAATAAAAATATTAATTTATTAAGATTAAGATATTTGATAATTATTGAACTTGAGTTATGAGTACAAATGATTTTTTTTCAGGAAGTAAGCTAAAGAAAAATGACTATGAGTTAAATTATAGACTAATTTATTTTACGGATTCCTTTCCTATTTATTTTATTCTAATTTTATCCACAGACAAAACTTCGAATCATTTTTTATCGAGCCGTACGAGGAGAAAACTTCTTATACGGTTCTAGGGGGGGGGGGAGCTCTTTTTCATCTACATCTATCCCGATGAGCCGTCTATCGAATCGTTGCAATTGATGTTCGATCTCGAAGAGAAGGAAGAGATCTTCGGAAAGTGGGTTTTTATGATCCTATCAAGAATCAAACTTATTTAAACGTTCCCGCTATTCTCTATTTCCTTGAAAAAGGCGCTCAGCCTACAGGAACTGTTCAGGATATTTTAAAAAAGGCAGAGGTTTTTAAGGAACTTTGCTCTAATCAAACGAAATTCAATTAAATTAAGTAAATAAAAACTAAGGATAGTATAGTGATTTCTATATCATTTTGGATATCTTTTCTATACTATGTTTTTTTATTTCCTTCTTTTCTTGCTCTATTCGTATCTATTTATCATTGCTTTT